GATGGGCCCCGGAAAGCAAAAAATGTGGGAAGGGGCGAAAAAAATGGGAAAATTAAGAAATGAAAAGGGATCAGATTGGATTTGTACTGGATCGGAAATGATCTTTTCTATTCCTACCCCTCAACCCTCTGAACAGACTAGACTTCTGTGTCTTTCAGACAACTTCGGATATGTATGGAGTATTAACATGAGCCAAAGGAAGGATAGTAGGGACAAACAAAAAAGAAGAAGGAATATATTCCTTTGCCGATCCACAAGGGTCGGGATGTATGTTGTAGATACCTCGATGAATAACTACTAGACTATGAATGTAACGAATATGTATTGTATCCCGATCCATATTCATTTTCTCTTTGTATATATACATTTCGATACATTAACCATATGCCAGGAACCAGATTTGAACTGGTGACACGAGGATTTTCAGTCCTCTGCTCTACCAGCTGAGCTATCCCGACCGTCCTCTATACATTATCCTACTGGAGGACATGTATCTGTGTCAATTAATTGAAAGGTACTAAAGAAACATTACAAGTCCTGGGATTTCTTTTTCTTTGGATTTTTTTTTAAACCTTTATTTGTAAGGGATATGAACTATGAATGATTCAATAATGGGATTCCTTGTATATCCTTGTATACAAATAATACATATACATATGTTATGGTTATGTTCGTTTGGACATATACTGCATTTAGCTGCTGAAGCAAGAGAGAAACTGCTAGGATCCGTTTGTCAAAGAGTCGAGCGAATGAATATCATATCTAATTTTGACCCGCTTCTAACTTGGAAGCGCTGGCGAAAAAAGAGGATAAATGTTTAGGTCGTAAACTAGGCATTTATTGGGGATAGAGGGACTCGAACCCTCACGATTTCTAAAGTCGACGGATTTTCCTCCTACTACAAACAAATTGCATTGTTGTCAGCATTGACAGGTAGAATGGGACTCTATCTTTATTCTCGTTCGATCAGTCATTTCTCTCCCAGCCTTATACTCTGGAGTGAATGATTTTATCACTGAATATTTTATTTTTCTTTCAAATTGGAATCGATTCAGAACACAAGAGTTATGAACTAATTATAATATATTAATATATATTAATAAATATATATAAGAAAATAAAAAAAAATAAGGATTCGGGTTGTGATTAATCGTTTGATATTTCAGTTGATATTTCAGTACATAGGATCATCCCCTCAGAGTTCCGATGGATAGATTCTTCTACCAACCCCTCAACCCCATTCGTTGGAACAGCTTCCATTGAGTCTCTGCACCTATCCTTTTTTGATTCTCGCTTTCTAGGAAAGGAACCCTTGTTTTCTGTAAACAGGATTTGGCTCAGGATTGCCCATTTTTCATTCCAGGGTTTCTCTGAATTTGGAAGTTACCACTTAGTAGGTTTCCATACCAAGGCTCAATTCAATCAAGTCCGTAGCGTCTACCAATTTCGCCATATCCCCCTTTCTTTCTTTTGAGGCCGGGACCCTATTGTGATTCCATTCCCCTCTTTCCTTTCTGTTAGAACCATTCAATTCATTAAATACCGATCCGATATCGGAAAAAAGTGCCTGCTCCTATTTTTAACCCTTTCAGCTCTATCAGACCAGTGTTTGGTACAATCAGAACCAGAAATGATTCTATCATTGATGTATCCGCAATTCAATATGGATAGCTATATCCCACATATATCTGCCTCTCCTCCGCGCATTTTCCCTGCTCGATATGAAATAGTGGAACGGTCAATATTCTTCTTCTTTTTCCTATCTTTACGAATAAAATCAGAGGAGTGCATAATCTCATTATGATTCAGATTGCATTCTTAGGCTAGATCCGTTATAACTAAATAGACTAGCTTAGCTATAATAAGCTAAGATCACAGCAGCTTACTGAACTAACTCACTATTTTATTTTTATGTTATGTGAGTTGAGCCCGCTTAGCTCAGAGGTTAGAGCATCGCATTTGTAATGCGATGGTCATCGGTTCGACTCCGATAGCCGGCTTTTTCCTATCGATTTTTTATCCATGATTGATAATGTCTCCTTGAGATAAAGGAATAGTGAAAAGACTCTTCCCTTTTTTCTTCCAAATCTCGGGTTCCCGATCTATTATGTCTATGTCGCAGGAACTTACATTCCAATTCAATTATGAGTAAAAAACTTATTGGAGCAGTTGTATCTCTACAGAACAAATCGTGGGATACTTACTTACCATATATAAAATATATACAAAATAATACGGGTATTGATACAATTCATCTAATTTCTCTTTTTAGCATTAGCACTTCAGTGGGTTTCGCTTTGTTTATCGTTTAGTTCAGTCTTAAGGTTTATCCTATTATTTAAAATAAGGAGTCTTTATGTCTCGTTACCGAGGACCTCGTTTTAAAAAAATACGCCGTCTGGGGGCTTTGCCGGGACTAACTAGTAAAAAACCTAGGTCCGCAAGTGATCTTAGAAACCAATCCCGCTCTGGGAAAAGATCTCAATATCGTATTCGTTTAGAAGAAAAACAGAAATTGCGTTTTCATTATGGTCTGACGGAGCGACAACTACTTCGATATGTTCGTATCGCTGGAAAAGCAAACGGTTCGACGGGTCAAGTTTTACTGCAACTACTTGAGATGCGTTTGGATAACATTCTTTTTCGATTGGGTATGGCTTCAACTATTCCTGGAGCCAGGCAATTAGTTAACCATGGACATATTTTAGTTAATGGTCGTCTAGTGGATATACCAAGTTATCGCTGCAAACCCCGAGATATTATTACTACGAAGGATAAACAAAGATCCAGAGCTTTGATTCAAAATCATATGGATTCATCCTCCAACGCGGAATTGCCAAAACATTTGACTCTGCACTCATTGCAATATAAAGGGGTAGTAAATCAAATAATAGATAGTAAATGGGTCGGTTTGAAAGTCAATGAATTGCTAATCGTAGAATATTATTCCCGACAAACTTGAACCTAAAATACCCAGCAAAGGTTCGGACAATTTTGTCCCTTTTTTCGCTGAAAGAAGTAGAGGGATTTGATCCGGATTTTGATCCCATTCACGTATCGCAAATGGATCAGCAGTGATATTTTCATTCACTGTCCGCTCTTTTCTTCCCCCTCTTTTTGTTCTTTTCCTTTTACGTATCACAGCACAGTAATTAGGAATAGAAAAAAATCTCTATAAAGAAAAGAAGGGTCTTTCTCTTCTCTTAGAATAACGGTATCAATTGGTATTTGATACATTGTGTGGTTGGTAACGTTGGTGAATTAGATGAGGATACGGAAAGAGAGGGATTCGAACCCTCGGTAAACAAAAGCCTACATAGCATTTCCAATGCTACGCCTTGAACCACTCGGCCATCTCTCCTACATAACCTTATCTTATTCATTATGACCCAGAAACCAAGTGAATAGCGAGTCACTCATATTATTTAGTACAGGTACGACCGATCCATTATCATATCAAACTTTTTGTCAAGGAACGATCTTCCTTCAAGTTTCGAGGGATAAAAAAGAAAAACGTATTCATCCTTGTCAAGACGACGGACGCTCCCATCTTATTGATATTTGATTTCTACCGGATTAAACCAACGGGTTGGAATGAATCAACCGATGGATCCTTTCCAGTTTCATTTCAGATTTTTCAACAATAATCCCTCCCATGAGCTATGGATCTATTACAAATTGATGAATCATCCCATGGATTTTCATTCTATAATCTTTACACGCTATGCACACAAAATGGATAGTTATCCTTACCCCATTTTTATCATGGAATGCTTATTCCATTTTTTTATTATCATAATGAAATCCAATTTTGGTTAGGTTATGATAGGATAGGTTATTGTTTATTATATTAGTATTAGAATCTGTAGAAAAAATTCCTTGATTCTTGCATTTCAATTAAATAGCTAATAGTCTCATTGGTATACTACTAAATTGGAATCAAAAATCCAACTGTATTCAAATAGTTCCTTATTGATCCCTTCCCAAAAGTACTGAGTAAAAGATCCACATTTTTTGATTTTATAATTAGTTTAATTAGTTATTAGTCTTTTTTTTTTTTATGTCATTTCGTATCGTACAATTCCTTTGTTGTGGGATCATTTACCCGCGAGGGGTAATGAGAAGAATTATAAAATGGATTGCAAACTATGCCTAGATCTCGGATAAATGGAAATTTTATTGATAAAACCTCTTCAATTGTAGCCAATATCTTATTACGAATAATTCCGACAACTTCGGGAGAAAAAGAGGCATTTACCTATTACAGAGATGGTGCGATTTGATTCCTTTTTTCTTACTTACCACTCTATTTAATTTATTCTTATTCTTACAAAAAGAGACACGATTCGGTATGGAAAGAAAAAGATTGGTAAAAACCTACGCTTGGTGAAGGTGAAGTTTGGAGATAGAGCAATCCCTTCTGTCGTGTATCCTCGATTGATGCAACCTCAGATGCTTCAATTGTCGATTCTAGTATTGAGCGAAAGGTTACACCTATAGGTTCTGTATTGCATGTCAATTCTACTGTAATAGTGCCAATAGGTGGCATAGGGGAAGAAGCACTACACCTAGGAATCAACAAAACGAAAACTTTGTTATATAATTCCCCCTTCTTCTTATCGGGATCGGGACTACCAAGAATGGTTAGGACAACAAACATCCATCTCGTTCGTACTTTGGATACCCGTATAACCATCAAAGATCGTTGAAGTGACTAATTCCTGGAAATAGGGGGCGTTAAGAACAAAGAAATTGCTGGAGTTACCATTTTTCTCTAAGAAAGACCAACATGTTTGGTATTAAGTAAGAAAAGACCTCTTGCAGGAAGGCTGGCTAGAGATTTCTTGTAAAAACACTAGCCCCTGTCAGTTCATAAGGAAAAGATTTAAATCTTTTTGGTTTGATTCCATGGATTATTTCCCTTAATATTATATTATGCGCAGAAGGGAGGAGCCGTATGAGATGGAAATCTCACGTACGGTTCTGGAACGGAGATTCTTGGAATGAACGACCGTAACGGATGTCAGCTCAATCTGAAGGAAATTATGCGGAAGCTTTACAGAATTATTATGAAGCTATGCGACCAGAAATTGATCCCTACGATCGAAGTTATATACTCTATAATATAGGCCTTATACACACAAGTAACGGAGAACATACGAAGGCTTTGGAATATTATTTCCGAGCACTAGAACGAAATCCATTCTTACCACAAGCTTCTAATAATATGGCCGTGATCTGCCATTACGTGCGACTATCTCTACTATAGAAATAGAAAGAAGGAAAGAAAGATCAAATCCGCTAGTATTAAAACCTCCTATTGCTAGTACTAGGAAATCTAAGGAGAAACAAAAAAAATAGGCTTTCTACATATCCATTGTCCAAAGGGGAACGATTTTTAGAAGCTGTAGCAAAAAAACAGACTTCATAGAAGCCGATATATGAAGAACTAAGTATAGCCCATATACTAGATTCTATGGATAAAGGATCTAATTGATAAAAGAAGCACCGTAAAGATCAATTATTGAGGTTTTTGGCCGATACAATAAGACCTGCTTACTTATGTATGTCATAATATGACATAAAAGTTAGGAATCAACTTATGTAATAGGGTTGATCCACTAAGGTATTGAGCAGCGGTGTAGTATCAGATCCCAAGGAGAGTAAGTCCTTTTTTCTTATCGAAGAAAGTCTTTTTCAAAGATTCTATATGAATTTCTAGACGAAACCGAGATAGTTAACTTTCAGAAAACTCTAATGATAGAGGGAGATATCTATGCTTCATTCTTCTGAGAGTGGGAGAAGAGATAAAACTGATTATTGATCCAAATCGGAGTTTGAAACTCATGTAATTAACTTAACCTCTTCAGGTTATTTGATTTGGCTAATCCAAGAAGGGATAGATCTCCGATAAATCTCATTCAGCTAGATACGGTAGATTAAGAAAGATGTAACGCCAAAAAAGAGTTGACTGCTGAGCCGTATGAGGCAGGAAACTCTCAAGTACGGTTCTAAGGGAAGGAATTGACCTACCTATTCCGACCGGGGAGAAGAGGCCATTCGACAGGGAGATTCAGAAATTGCGGAGGCTTGGTTCGATCAAGCTGCTGAGTATTGGAAACAAGCCATAGCGCTTACTCCAGGTAATTATATTGAAGCACAGAATTGGTTGAAGATCACAGGGCGGTTCGAATAAGAACACTTTCTTTTTGAATTGAATTCACTTAAATTGTTTGTTGGATCCATCAAATAGATTGTTGCCCCGGGGGAATCGATAGAGGAATTTCATTATATCCCTTCTAAGATCGTTCTTTTTATTTCATTTGGTACCTTATAGGGGTAGACGATATATGCATATGGCACAGAATCTCTTCCTTTCTCTTAGCGATTGCTAACTAATCAAAAAGACGTCTAAAATCGATATCGGGATATTTCTTATCTTAGTCATTAGTAATGACTAATAAGAGATCTTGTGATTTGTAATGGCGTAATACGTTGCATGTAACGTAGCATACACATGTAACGTAGCATACAAGTAGACCCATCTAGGCACTCATACATCGAAATATGAGTAGACTAGGTTGGGCCAAAAAGTCGTTTTTGGCTCGCGTCGGGAAGGGATTTACAAAAAAACGGTCCGTTGAGCACCTCATAGATATGTCATAATAGATCCGAACACTTGCCCCGGATAGACTTCCATATCATAATTGCTCATAATTGCTCTAGTGAATAACTAAGGAAAATTGTGGGGGATAGAAAGGAACTATTCATAAATATAGATTTCTCAGAGGTTCACTAATTACTTTACTGTTTGTTGGCGGGTCTCTTCGTATGTGTTGTCCGGAAAGAGGAGGACTCAATGATTATTCGTTCGCCGGAACCAGAAGTGAAGATTTTGGTGGATAGGGATCCCATAAAAACTTCATTCGAGGAATGGGCCAGACCCGGCCATTTCTCAAGGACAATAGCTAAGGGCCCTGATACTACCACTTGGATCTGGAACCTACATGCTGATGCTCACGATTTCGATAGCCATACCAATGATTTGGAGGAGATCTCCCGAAAAGTATTTAGTGCTCATTTCGGTCAACTATCCATCATCTTTCTTTGGTTGAGTGGCATGTATTTCCATGGAGCCCGTTTTTCCAATTATGAAGCGTGGCTGAGCGACCCTACTCACATCGGACCCAGTGCCCAGGTGGTTTGGCCGATAGTGGGTCAAGAAATATTGAATGGCGATGTAGGCGGAGGTTTCCGAGGAATACAAATAACCTCTGGATTTTTTCAGATTTGGCGAGCGTCGGGAATAACTAGTGAATTACAACTTTATTGTACTGCAATTGGAGCATTGATCTTTGCAGCGTTAATGCTTTTTGCCGGTTGGTTCCATTATCACAAAGCTGCTCCAAAATTGGCTTGGTTCCAAGATGTAGAATCCATGTTGAACCACCACTTAGCAGGGTTACTAGGACTTGGGTCTCTTTCTTGGGCAGGGCATCA